ACTTTTTATTTATTGGGAGAACCCAAGTACTCTCTTGCGGATCCATGAAACAACTCTCAGAAATCTTTTTCCCTTTTGGAAGATACAGGAGCGAAACAATCAACCTATTGATATTGGAAGACCAAAAAGATTCTTCCAATGTCTCATTTCTGGGTCCAATGGAATTCATAGGTATAGGAAGAAGCCCCATCAAATAGAGATTTTTTCTTTCGACCATCTTTCGATTGGTAATACGAGATATAAGGACCGCTACTACAAGCAGTACTATACCTTTGATCGTGAAATATCGATTGCTTGTTGAACCCTGTGAATCACGTGAAAGTAGGATACTCCAAATTCGGGGGTCAAAGAGTTTCATAAAACGTTCTTGGTGGAAAAAAATGTGAGTGAAAGATCCCACTGAATCGAATTTGATCCATGAATCTAAGAAATAGTGAGAATTCTTGATCTCTCTCAATATCTCTCTCAATTCGAAGATCCAGGATTTGAATTGATGTCGTTTCATTGATTCCTCCTAAAGATTTTCATTGATTCCTCTTAAAGATTTCATTGATTCCTCCTAAAGATTTCATTTCAATTGGAATTTGGTTATTCACGATGTACGATGAGCCCTGTTAAGCATCCATGGCTGAATGGTTAAAGCGCCCAACTCATAATTGGCAAATTCGTAGGTTCAATTCCTGCTGGATGCACGCCAATGGGAACGTTCAATAAGTCTATTGGAATTGGCTCTGTATCAATGGAATCTCATCATCCATACATAACGAATTGGTATGGTATATTCATACCATAACATATGAACAGTAAGAACTAGAATTCTTATCGATACTGGAACTCATAGGGAAGAAAATGGATTTATGGATGGAATCAAATATGCAGTATTTACAGAAAAAAGTATTCGGTTATTGGGGAACAATCAATATACTTCTAATGTCGAATCAGGATCAACTAGGACAGAAATAAAGCATTGGGTCGAACTCTTCTTTGGTGTCAAGGTAATAGCTATGAATAGTCATCGACTCCCGGGAAAGGGTAGAAGAATGGGACCTATTATGGGACATACAATGCATTACAGACGTATGATCATTACGCTTCAACCGGGTTATTCTATTCCACCTCTTATAGAGAAAAGAACTTAAAGCAAAATACTTAATAACACGGCGATACATTTATACAAAACTTCTACCCCGAGCACACGTAATGGAGCCGTAGACAGTCAAGTGAAATCCAATCCACGAAATAATTTGATCTATGGACAGCATCGTTGTGGTAAAGGTCGTAATGCCAGAGGAATCATTACCGCAAGGCATAGAGGGGGAGGTCATAAGCGTCTATACCGTAAAATCGATTTTCGACGGAATAAAAAAGACATATCTGGTAGAATCGTAACCATAGAATACGACCCTAATCGAAATGCATACATTTGTCTCATACACTATGGGGATGGTGAGAAGAGATATATTTTACATCCCAGAGGGGCTATAATTGGAGATACCATTGTTTCTGGTACAGAAGTCCCTATATCAATGGGAAATGCCCTACCTTTGAGTGCGGTTTGAACTATTGATTTACGTAATTGGAAGTAACCAATTAGGTTTACGACGAAACCTAGAAATCAATCACTGATCCAATTTGAGTACCTCTATGGGATAGGATAGACCTCGACAGAAAACTGTTGAGTAACGGCAGCAAGTGATTGAGTTCAGTAGTTCCTCATAGAAAATTATTGACTCTAGAGATATGGTAATATGGAGAAGACAAAATTGTTTGAAGCACGCACAGAACCGGAAGCGCCCCTTGTTTCAAAGAGAGGAGGACGGGTTATTCACATTTAATTTGATGGTCAAAGGCGAATTGAAAGCTAAGCAGTGGTAATTATAAAGATCCCCCGGGGGAAAAATAGAGATGTCTCCTACGTTACCCGTAATATGTGGAAGTATCGACGTAATTTCATAGAGTCATTCGGTCTGAATGCTACATGAAGAACATAAGCCAGATGACGGAACGGGGAGACCTAGGATGTAGAAGATCATACATGAGTGATTCGGCGGATTTGGATTCCTATATATCCACTCATGTGGTACTTCATCATACGATTCATATAAGATCCATCTGTCTAGATATCATCATATACATCTAGAAAGCCGTATGCTTTGGAAGAAGCTTGTACAGTTTGGGAAGGGGTTTTTTTTGATAAAAAAGAAGAATCTACTTCAACCGATATGCCCTTAGGCACGGCCATACATAACATAGAAATCACACTTGGAAAGGGTGGACAATTAGCTAGAGCTGCCGGCGCTGTAGCGAAGCTGATTGCAAAAGAGGGTAAATCGGCCACATTAAGATTACCATCTGGGGAGGTCCGTTTGATATCCAAAAACTGCTTAGCAACAGTCGGACAAGTGGGTAATGTTGGGGTGAACCAAAAAAGTTTAGGTAGAGCTGGATCGAAGCGTTGGCTAGGTAAGCGTCCTGTAGTAAGAGGAGTGGTTATGAACCCTGTAGACCATCCCCATGGGGGCGGGGAAGGGAGAGCCCCAATTGGTAGAAAAAAACCCACAACCCCTTGGGGTTATCCTGCGCTTGGAAGAAGAAGTAGGAAAAGGAAAAAATATAGTGATAGTTTTATTCTTCGTCGCCGTAAATAGGAATACTTATTGAAAATCGAATTTTTTGAATTTGAAATAATGTGATGGGCGAACGACGGGAATTGAACCCGCGCGTGGTGGATTCACAATCCACTGCCTTGATCCACTTGGCTACATCCGCCCCTTATCTAGCTAAAGGATTTTTTCTTTTTTCCATTCATCATTATTGTATTTATTCTTACCTTCATACTTAGATCGAGATATTCTATTGGACATAGAATGCCAATCTTTAAAATGTAAAAAAAGGAGTAATCAGCTGTGGCACGTTCACTAAAAAAAAATCCTTTTGTAGCTAATCATTTATTGAGAAAAATTGAAAAACTCAACATGAGGGAGGAGAAAGAAATAATAGTAACTTGGTCTCGGGCATCTACCATTATACCCAAAATGATTGGCCATACAATCGCTATTCATAATGGAAAGGAACATTTACCTATTTATATAACAGATCGTATGGTAGGTCACAAATTGGGAGAATTCGCGCCTACTCTGACTTTCGCGAGACATGCGAGAAACGATAATAAATCTCGTCGTTAATTTGGAATAAAAAAAAAGATACTTATCATTCATTGGCGGGGGATAACCTTATGATAAAGAACTCGAATTCGGTTCGAGAAGTAAAAGTTTTAGCTCAACATATATGTATGTCTGCTTTCAAAGCGCGAAGAGTAATTGATCAGATTCGCGGGCGCTCTTATGAGGAAACGCTTATGATACTGGAACTGATGCCTTATCGAGCATCTTATCCCATTTTTAAATTGGTTTATTCCGCAGCAGCAAATGCTAGTCATAATGTGGGTTTGAACGAAGCTGATTTATTCATTAGTAAAGCCGAAGTCAACGGGGGTCCTTTTGTGAAAAAGTTAAGACCTAGGGCTCGGGGGCGTAGTTATCCGATAAAAAGGCCCACTTGTCATATAACAATTGTATTAAAAGATAAATCGAAATTCTTTTTAGCTGAATCGAAATCTTAGATTCATATTTAGAAAAAAATGGATGGAAAGATAATATAATCAAAAAATATGGGACAAAAAATAAATCCACTTGGTTTCAGACTTGGTACAACACAAAATCATCATTCTTTTTGGTTCACACAACCAAAAAATTTTTCCGTAGGTCTACAAGAAGATGAGAAAATACGGAATTGTATCAAGAACTATGTACAAAAAAATAAGAGAATATCCTCAGGTTTTGAAGGAATTGGAATTGCACGCATAGAAATTCAAAAAAGAATCGATTTGATCCAGGTCATAATCTATATCGGGTTCAAAAATTTATTAATAGAGGGGCGAACACGAGGGATCGAAGAATTACAGATGAATGTACAAAAAGAATTTCGTTCTGTGAACCGAAGACTCAACATTGCTATCACAAGAATTGAAAAACCTTATGGACACCCTAATATTCTTGCAGAATATATGGCTTCACAATTAAGAAATAGAGTTTCGTTTCGAAAGGCAATGAAAAGAGCTATTGAATTAACTGAACAAACGGATACAAAGGGAATTCAAATACAAATTGCAGGGCGTATCGACGGAAAAGAAATTGCACGTGTCGAATGGATCAGAGAAGGTAGGGTTCCTCTACAAACAATTCACGCTAAAATTGATCATTGTTCCTATACAATTCGAACTATCCATGGAGTATTAGGCCTCAAAATTTGGATATTTGTGGACGAGGAATAATAGACCTTTCTTTATTTTGCCACTCTGCCCAGTGGTAGAACAAAAAATGAGAATTCGAAACTGTTTCCGTTTTTTCCGTTAAATCAAACAAAAATAAACAATTCTAATTCTATAAGGTTAAATAAAAAAGAAATTTACCCTTTTTTGATATAATTGCTATGCTTAGTGTGTGACTCGTTAGTTTTTTCTTTAGAGTTTATAGTTGGACTTCAAAAAAGACTGACCCCTACTATGAACTTAATAACTATATAAACTAAAAATTAATAACCAACTTATTGCTTCGTATTGTCGAGATCCCAAGAAACAGTGACTATATGACTGGATCAATCATATAGTTGTAACAACTGCAATTTCTCACAAATCCGATTATGGATTTTGAAGAAAAAATAAATAAAGGGATGCGGATAAATGGAAAGGTGATAGAAAGAGAGAACAAAAATATCAATGATAGATGATTCCAATGTGTATGGTCTATGAATCACCTCATAAAAGGCAGTGTGATAAAGCATTAATATTTCAATATTAATATTAATATTGAAATAAAATAAATAATAAAATATATAAATAATAATAAAAAATAAAGAATAATAAAAAATAAAGAAAAATAAAGAGCCTCGGGTTAATCGAAACTGATAAGATTGACTCGGGAACAAATTTTGTTGGGAGCTCCATTGCAGAGTTCGGGCCTAACCATTAATGGAGAAGCTATAGGAACGACGAAACCTGTGACTATATAAGATTCTATTAAAAACGAATCCTAATGATTCATCGGGTGGGATGGCGGAACAAACCAAGAACAAATTAATTTACTCTGAGAGATCATGAATTGATCCTACGAATAAAGCAGGAAAGAGTCAATATTCGCCCGCGAAACCCTTATTTATTGTATTCCAATATTGTCGCTTGATTTAATAAGAATCAAAATAAGGATTCATTATAAAAAAGAAGCATTATCTATAAATAATACACATTTAGCCATATATACAACGCAGCTTCCTATGTAATAAATGAAATATCAATAAATCCCATTACTTAGTTTAGTGTATTAGTTATTAAATACATGTGTATATGTAATATTATCGAATCCTTTCATTCGCGAGGAGCTGGATGAGAAGAAACTCTCATGTCCGGTTCTGTAGTAGAGATGGGATTCAGAAAAAACCATCAACTATAACCCCAAAAGAACCAGATTTCGTAAGCAACATAGAGGAAGAATGAAGGGAATATCTTGTCGAGGTAATCATATTTGTTTCGGCAGATACGCTCTTCAAGCACTTGAACCCGCTTGGATTACAGCTAGACAAATAGAAGCAGGGCGAAGAGCAATGACACGATATGCGCGCCGTGGTGGAAAAATATGGGTACGCATATTTCCCGACAAACCTATTACGGTAAGACCTACGGAAACACGTATGGGTTCGGGGAAGGGATCCCCCGAATATTGGGTATCCGTTGTTAAACCAGGTCGAATACTTTATGAAATGGGCGGAGTATCAGAAACTGTAGCCAGAGCAGCTATTTCAATAGCTGCGTGCAAAATGCCGATACGAACTCAATTTGTTATTTCGGGATAGAGATGTAGAACTAAACATAAAAAAAGGGGAGGATGAAAAACAACTGCGGGTTTATTTATTTCTAGACAAACACTATTTTTTTTTCTCATTCTTTGCATTGAAATAACGGATTCAAATAAAAATGATATGATTCAACCTCAGACCCTTTTGAATGTAGCAGATAACAGCGGAGCTCGAGAATTGATGTGTATTCGAATCATAGGAGCTGGTAATCACCGATATGCTCATATTGGTGACGTTATTGTTGCTGTAATCAAAGAAGCAGTGCCCAATATGCCTCTAGAAAGATCAGAAGTAATTAGAGCTGTAATTGTACGTACATGTAAAGAACTCAAACGTGACAACGGTATGATAATACGATATGATGACAATGCAGCGGTTGTCATTGATCAAGAAGGAAATCCAAAAGGAACTCGAGTTTTTGGTGCGATTGCCCGGGAATTGAGACAGTTGAATTTTACTAAAATAGTTTCATTAGCTCCCGAGGTATTATAAAGACTAGTAGATGAAACTATGATATAGTTATAGTAGGATATCTGAAATGGATCCAATTAGTAGATTGTGTCTCACGCATATACTTTTAATATACTTTTAATAATTAATTGAATGATTAATAATTTCATAATTCAAGTAAAAAAAAAACATGCTGATTATATCAAAATTAGGAAGCACAAAAAATTCTAATTCGTCATGGGCAGAGACGCTATTGCTGATATAATAACTTCTATAAGAAATGCTGACATGAGTAAAAATGGAACGGTTCGAATAGCATCCACTAATATTACCGAAAACATTGTTAAAATACTCCTACGAGAAGGTTTTATTGAAAACGTTCGGAAACATCAGGAAAGTAACAAATATTTCTTGGTTTCAACCTTGCGCCATAGAAGGACTAGGAAAGGAATATATAGAACTATTTTAAAACGTATCAGTAGACCTGGTCTACGAATCTATTCCAACTATCAAAAAATTCCTAAGATTTTAGGTGGAATAGGAATTGTAATTCTTTCCACTTCTCAAGGCATAATGACAGATCGAGAAGCTAGACTAGAAAAAATTGGGGGAGAAATTTTGTGTTATATATGGTGATCCTCCTCTGGTATCCTAATTTTATCTCTAACTTCCTATTTGTGAAATAGAGAGGAAAAGTGAGTTATATAACTCTTCCTCCATTAGTTGATACTTCAAGGGGGTTACCTGGAATGAAAGAACAAAAATTGATTCATGAAGGTTTAATTACTGAATCACTTCCCAACGGCATGTTCCGGGTCCGTTTAGATAATGAAGATCTAATTCTAGGTTATATTTCAGGGAGGATCCGACGCAGTTTGATACGAATACTGCCGGGGGATAGAGTCAAAATCGAAATAAGTAGGTATGATTCAACCAGGGGGCGTATAATTTATAGACTTCGCAACAAAGATTCGAACGATTAGATAGATGATTTTTGAAAACATTCCTTTTATGGGAGATACAATTCGAAGCTAAAAAATACAAGAGACTTATTTTCTTCCAAGGAATAGATTCCCAATTAAATTAAGGTAAGGAGTGAGAAATATGAAAATAAGGGCTTCTGCTCGTAAAATTTGTGAA